TTGTGTGATGTTTCTTGAATTCTGATCAATTAGATACGTTTTTTTTGAAAAAAAAGAAAAAATATCATGATTTTTCATTGTTAATAACGTTAATAAACGAAAATTTTTGTTAATTCTTTTTGAATCTTCTTTACCCCATAGAGATATTGAATATAAGGGAGTATTCTTTTTGCCACTATAATTTTGAAAATGAACGTTTAAATGTCCTTCAAAAGTAAGTAAATAGATTCGAAACATATAAAATGCGGTTAATCCCGCTGTAAACCAAGCTATTATTGCGAAAATTGGTGAATACAACCAAGTATCATTAAGAATTTCATCTTTGGACCAAAAACAAGCAAGAGGCGGAATACCACAAAGAGAAAGTGTACCTAATAAAAAAGCGGTTTTGGTAATTGGGATATGTTTTGTTAAACCCCCCATATAAACCATATTCTGACTTTTATTTGGAGAATATCCAACAAGAGTTTCCATTGAATGAATAACGGATCCGGATCCTAAAAATAATAATGCTTTCGAATAAGCATGAGTAATCAAATGAAATAAAGCACTTCGATAAGACCCCATACCTAGAGCTAACATCATATAACCCAATTGAGACATTGTGGAATAGGCTAAACCTCTCTTAATGTCTTTTTGAGCAAGGGCAAAAGTAGCCCCGAATAATATTGTTATTACTCCTACCAAAGAGATGAAATTCATTATGTGAGGGATGACTATGAAAAGAGGAATAAGCCGAGCTACAAGAAAAATGCCCGCAGCTACCATAGTAGCAGCATGTATAAGAGCCGAAATAGGAGTAGGACCCTCCATGGCATCCGGTAACCATACATGAAGGGGAAATTGTGCAGATTTAGCAACCGCACCGGAAAATAATAGAACGGCACAGAAAGTAACAAATAAAAAATTGACTTCATTATGATTATTAGAAATCAAGTTATTGAATATTTTGAATAAATCTCGAAATTCGAAACTCCCTGTTATCCAATAAAAACCTAAAATTCCTAATAATAAACCAAAATCCCCAACACGATTAGTTACAAATGCCTTTTGGCAAGCATTTGCAGCAACAGGCCGTGTGAACCAAAACCCTATTAATAGATATGAACACATTCCTACCAATTCCCAAAAAATATAAATTTGTATCAAATTAGAACTAGTAACTAATCCTAACATAGAAGTACTGAAAAAACTCATATAAGCAAAAAATCTCAAATATCCTTGATCATACGACATATAATTATCACTATAAATAAGAACCATAATTCCAATAGTAGTGATTAATATTGACATAATAGAAGTAAGCGGGTCGATCAAGTAACCGAATTCTAAAGAAAAATCATTATTAATGATCCAAGACCATACATATTGATAGATATAACTGCCATTTATTTGCTGAATAAACAGATTGATCGAAAAAATCATGACTATACTTAACAAAAAAACACTTTGAAAAGCCCACATACGGCGAAGACTTTTTGTTGCCGACGGAAAAAGAAGAAGTCCCGCTCCTATTAACATAGGAACTGGAAGTGGAAGGAAAGGTATTATCCACGAATATTGATATGTCTGTTCCATAAAAAAGTTTTTTATTCTTAATTGATTGTTTCCGATTTACCGGATCCTACCCCCTTTCAATTTCAAAACAAAAGGGGTCAATAAAAAAATTAAGAGATGTACTAACTTAATACTAACTTAAAGATATTTTTCGAATTTTATATATTATTTATATATTATCTGGGTCTTTCCAAATTAAATATTAAAATAAAGAAGTTACAATTGGGCAAATGATATGACCTACTTGCTCATAAAAAGCGAATTTAGTTATTAACTAAGATTTGTTTATACAAATTTAGTTATTAACTAAGATTTTTCTTAAAATAACGAAAATACAAAATTTCATTATTATTAAATCACTTTATATTCATAAAGTAATGATAAAAAATTACACTAAAAAGAAATCTGATATGAATCGATATGAATCGATATGAATCATAGGATTAACTAAGGTACAATTTTTGTACAAATCTCGCTTTTTAGTCAGTTTGTTCCAAATCATTAACTAGTTTCAGTATGAAACTGATTGATTAGTTTCCGTTTCAATAAAAAAACATTTATAGGAAACGCTATAATATCTAACATTTTATATTTTCTATAAGATTTATTTTTATATTTATCATTTATATTTATCAAAAAAGGGGGTAATTATCAAAAGGGGGTAAAATAAAATCAAATTTAATAAAAAAAATAACGAAGATTTTTTTAACAAAACGTGTATCTTTTAACAGATTCATTACTTTAATTACTAGTTTGATTCGAATTTTAAAATGGAATTTCGAAGTATTCTTTACTCAAGTTTGACCAATTAATAGAAAAAATTAAAGTTTTCATTAGGCAATGGGTTCTTAAAGGGTTCTTAAATCCTTCGGTCTATTTTATGTAGAAAAAAAATTTAATTATATTTTTATAGTAAGATTTTGTACTATTTTCGCACATTTTTTATCTATATCTATTTTTATCTATATCTATATATTTTTTTTTTTTTGTTTTCTCTAGATTCTAGATAATATATATATTATATTATCTAATTATTCTCTAGAAAATAACTAGATAATGAATATATTCGTTTTGACCAATAGATGTCTTTCACATCCAACTATAACAACGAGTAACCTCTTAATTTTTAAATGGCAGTTCCAAAAAAACGTACTTCTATATCAAAAAAGCGTATTCGTAAAAATATTTGGAAAGGGAAGGGATATTGGGCAGCCTTAAAAGCGTTGTCATTAGGTAAATCTCTTTCTACCGGAAACTCAAAAAGTTTTTTTGTGCGACAAAAAAAGTCATAAAATAAAACATTGGAATAATCCGAATAGAAAAATAGGCCCATTTCATTCTTAATAGGAAATCAACAAATATTGTTTGTGGCTAATCAATATGAACTAGAACTCGCTAGGATATGTATAATAATAATTCTTCGGTTTAGGGGTTAGTAAATTATAAAAAGCTTTTGAAAAAAGAATAAAGACAAGATACAAAACTTGAGCCCTTGTTAGTATATCTTCTTGTTTGGGAGATGGGGGAGTCTTTTTTCCCCATCAACATGTTTGTCACAATTACAATAATCGACGTTTTTCTATATATTATATATATATATATAGAAATATAAATTATAAATATGAATATATATATATATATTTAAGAATATATATTGAAGAAGGGTAAAAAAGAGATCTTTAGTTAAAATTAATACATCGTTGAAATTAATTTATTCATTTATTTTGAAAATTTTTTGTCCGAATTAATGTGCAAGTTTTGAGTAATAAAATAATAAATAATAAAAAAGGGGTTTTATTTTTTGTTCATTGGTAAAATACATTTTTTAACTTTTAGGAAATAATATAAATGATAAATCTTTTATGAAAAAGAATAAAGAAATTTTTTATAGTTCTATCAATAACTAGAGGGTTGAAGTTTATAGTTTCAATAGTTCGATTCTATTGAATTATATGAATTATAGAAGAGCATAAACTACACCAAAGCACTAAGGTAAATAAAACCCATACCCCATAATAATGAATAATGAACCTTCGAATTTGTATTTGAACAAAGTTTTATTCATCCATTTTCATTTTGACTAAAAAGATTTCATTTAGTTGACTCCTTAAATCTCGACGATTGACTATGAATAGGCTATTATGAATTCGAACAAGCCGCTATGGTGAAATCGGTAGACACGCTGCTCTTAGGAAGCAGTGCGAGAGCATCTCGGTTCGAGTCCGAGTGGCGGCAGACCTTCTCTTCGAAAATAGATACAATATATTATAAATTCTAGAATGAATTCAACCCCTGATTTATATTTCAGGATTCCTCCTTTTTAAAATTTTTATGATATTTTCAACTTTAGAGCATATATTAACTCATATTTCCTTTTCGATCGTTTCCGTTGTAATTACAATTCATTTGATAACTTTATTAATCGATGAAATCATAAAACTAAATGATTCGTCAGAAAAGGGAATGATAGCTACTTTTTTATGTATAACCGTATTATTAGTCACTCGTTGGATTTATTCGGGGCATTTCCCACTAAGTGATTTATATGAATCATTAATCTTTCTTTCTTGGAGTTTATCAGTTATTCAGATAGTTCCATATTTCAAAAAAAAAAAAAGCCATTTAAGCACAATAACTGTGTCAAGTGTTATTTTTACCCAAGGCTTTGCTACTTCGGGTCTTTTAACTGAAATACATCAATCCGCAATATTAGTACCCGCTCTCCAATCCGAGTGGTTAATAATGCACGTAAGTATGATGATATTGGGCTATGCAGCTCTTTTATGTGGATCATTATTATCAGTAGCACTTCTGGTCCTTACATTTCGAAAAAACATAAATTTTTTTTGTAAGAGGAATACTTTTTTATTAAAACTAAACGAGGAACTTTCTTTTGGTGAAATACAATACATAAATGAAAGAAACAATTTTTTAGGAAATGCTTCTTTTTTTTCTGCTAACAATTATTACAGGTCCCAATTGATTCACCAGTTGGATTATTGGAGTTATCGTGTGATTAGTCTAGGTTTTCTCTTTTTAACTATAGGTATTCTTTCAGGAGCAGTATGGGCTAATGAAGCATGGGGGTCCTATTGGAATTGGGACCCAAAGGAAACTTGGGCGTTTATTACTTGGATCGTATTTGCGGTTTATTTACATACTAGAACCAATATAAATTTACAGGTTGAAATTTCCGCAATTGTGGCGTCTATGGGCTTTCTTATAATTTGGATATGCTATTTTGGGGTCAATCTATTAGGAATAGGGCTACATAGTTATGGTTCATTTACGTTAACATCTAATTGAATTCAAGAAAGGTTCTTGCGAATTTTAAAATAGAAATAGAAATAGAATATGTTGTTTGTATATAAAAAAACTTTATATGAACCAGTGAGAACCGTGCGAATCCAGTAGTGCGGGGATTCGCACGGTTCTCACAAAGA